ATGGAGTCCTGAACTAGCTGCTGCTTGTGAAGTATGGAAAGAGATCAGATTTAACTTCCCAACCGTCGATAAATTAGATGGCCAAGAGTAGATAAATTAGATTAGATTAGTAATTCACGTTTGTTTTATTAGTTTAATTGCACTCGGCTCAATCTTTTTTTTACTAAAACGATTGAGCCGAGTTTATCTGTTGTATATACTATTTTTTTTATAGATACATACTTAATCTAGATATAAAAAAACTCTTCAATAAAAAAAAAAGAAGATTAAACACAACTACAATTTTGTTATTGTAGTGTTGTGTCCACAAGAAATCCTATACGAAATATGGATTCTTAGGAGTGTTGTATTCTTTCGTGTCAGGGCTTGAACCAAGTATCCCCGCTTCTTCTACCCCATCCTGCATGTTGTCCTTTTCTTTTCATTCCGTATTGGAATAAAAAAACGTTTTTTATTTTATATTAGTATACGAGATTTTACTAAAAAAGTTCTTCATATCCTTATATTCATAAGCGAAGAACAAATATTTCTTTTTTTTTTTTTATGAGAATTTTACACAATATAAGAAAATCCTTTTTTTCATTTAGAATTGAAATTTATTAATTTCAATTACTTTACTTTTACTTAATAATCTTAGCAATTGCATCGATATGTTTTGCTTACTCTGAATAGAAAATGAACTATTCAAAAAAATTTTGCATTTTTCAATTTTTTCATTGAATGACTATTCATCTATTGTTATTGTATTTTCATTTAAATAGAGGCCAGAAGCTCTATGGAAAAATCGTGGTTCAATTTTATGTTTTCTAAGGGAGAATTGGAATACAGAGGCGAACGAAGTAAAGCAATGGATAGTTTTGCTCCTGGTGAAAAGACTACTATAAGTCAAGACCGTTTTATATATGATATGGATAAAAACTTTTATGTTTGGGGTGAGCGTTCTAATTATTCCAACAATGTTGATCTTTTAGTTAGCTCCAAGGACATTCGCAATTTCATATCGGATGACACCTTTTTTGTTAGGGATAGTAATAAGAATAGTTATTCTATATATTTTGATATAAAAAAACAAAATTTTGAGATTGACAATGATTTTAGTAACCTAGAAAATTTTTTTTATAATTATTGTAGTTCTAGTTATCTGAATAATAGATCTAAAGGTGACAACGATCTGCACTATGATCCTTACATTAAGGATACTAAATATAATTGTACTAATTACATTAATAGTTGCATTGATTCTTATTTTCGTTCTTACATCTGTATTGATAGTAACTTTTTAAGCGATAGTAATAATTCCAATGAAAGTTACATTTATAATTTCATTTGTAGTGAAAGTGGAAAGATTCGTGAAAGCAAAAATTACAAGATAAGAACTAATAGGAATCGTAGTAATTTAATAAGTTCTAAGGATTTCGATATAACTCAAAACTACAATCAATTGTGGATTCAATGCGACAATTGTTATGGATTAATGTATAAGAAAGTCAAAATAAATGTTTGTGAACAATGTGGACATTATTTGAAAATGAGTAGTTCAGAGAGAATCGAGCTTTCGATTGATCCGGGTACTTGGAATCCTATGGATGAAGACATGGTCTCCGCGGATCCCATTAAATTTCATTCGAAGGAGGAACCTTATAAAAATCGTATTGACTCTGCTCAAAAAACTACAGGATTGACTGACGCTGTTCAAACTGGTACAGGTCAACTAAACGGTATTCCGGTAGCCCTTGGGGTTATGGATTTTCGGTTTATGGGGGGTAGTATGGGATCCGTAGTAGGCGAAAAAATAACTCGTTTGATCGAGTATGCTACCAATCAATGTTTACCTCTTATTTTAGTGTGTTCTTCCGGAGGAGCACGAATGCAAGAAGGAAGTTTAAGTTTGATGCAAATGGCTAAAATTTCTTCGGTTTTATGTGATTATCAATCAAGTAAAAAGTTATTCTATATATCAATTCTTACATCTCCTACTACCGGTGGAGTGACAGCTAGTTTTGGTATGTTGGGGGATATCATTATTGCCGAACCCTATGCCTATATTGCATTTGCGGGTAAAAGAGTAATTGAACAAACATTGAAAAAAGCCGTGCCTGAAGGTTCACAAGCGGCTGAATCTTTATTACGTAAGGGCTTATTGGATGCAATTGTACCACGTAATCTTTTAAAAGGTGTTCTGAGCGAGTTATTTCAGCTCCATGCTTTTTTTCCTTTGAACAAAAATTCAATCAAATAGAACGGTTCGTTTATCAGAATTAAATGAAAACCCTGAAAAATGCATTTTTCTTTCGAATCATTTTTTTTATCGATATTCTTGTTTACTACTCAGTAAACCTCTATCAACAAGATAAAAAGTGAATTTTTTTTTAAGTTCAAATTAGACTAGACAAATACAAAAAAGTTTATTTTCCTCCCTTGCTTGTTAATGACTATTATAAGATATAAGAGAAAAAGAATAATCAATCTAACAAGGGGATTATGATACATCTATTTGGTTTTGAAAGATGAATTAGTCTATTTATTTAGTTTGGCGTTTCTTGTACCTATTTTTTTATTCTATTTCTATTAGGTTCTATTCTATATATTTCTATTAGGTTGTATATTAGTATTAGATATATATTTACTTAAAGATACTTAGTATAATTATATAATATATATAATAGAAATAAAAAAAATACAAGATATTCTAAGATATCTTTAGAATTCAGAATATAACAATAACAGGTACAAATATTAAATTGAGGTACCCATTTTATGACAACTTTCAATAACTTACCCTCTATTTTTGTGCCTTTAGTAGGCCTAGTCTTTCCGGCAATTGCAATGGCTTCTTTATTTCTTCATATTCAAAAAAATAAGATTTTTTAGATCGGCTGAAACCTAATCGTATCACCCCTTTTTTATTTTAAAAACTTCGATTCGATTCGATTCGATAAGACCCATTTGGTAGAATATTGTATAACACATAGATTCCTACAAACATAAATAAAAAAAGCTCTTATGCGTGTGTAAACGTAAAAAAACTTGCGCTCTTTTGAAAAATGGATCATCATCGGGCCGATGTCTGAAATTCCAGTGAATCTATTTATTTGTATGTATATAACTATAGGGGATCATATAAAGGAAGGAGATGTTATTATTTTAGAAATAAACAATTCAATTCTATTAATTACTCCTAAGGTAAAGGTTCACAACAAAATAGTGGATGAGAGTTACTTTGAAAAAAAAAAAAGAAAGTCATATTTTCTCAATTCCAAAAAAATGTATAACTGGATCTAATATATATGAGTTGGCGATCAGAATCTATATGGATAGAATTTATAACGGGGTCTCGAAAAACAAGTAATTTCTGCTGGGCCTTTATCCTATTTTTAGGTTCATTAGGATTCTTATTGGTTGGAACTTCCAGTTATCTTGGTAGAAATGTTATATCGTTATTTCCGTCCCAGGAAATCATTTTTTTTCCACAAGGGATTGTGATGTCTTTCTATGGGATCGCGGGTCTCTTTATTAGTTGCTATTTGTGGTGCACTATTTTGTGGAATGTGGGTAGTGGTTATGATCTTTTCGACCGAAAAGAAGGAATAGTGCGTATTTTTCGTTGGGGATTTCCTGGAAAAAGTCGTCGCATCTTTTTACGATTCTTTATGAAAGATATTCAGTCCATCAGAATAGAAGTTAAAGAGGGTGTTTCTGCTCGGCGTGTCCTTTATATGGAAATTCGAGGGCAAGGGGCTATTCCTTTAATTCGTACTGATGAGAATTTTACTACACGAGAAATTGAGCAAAAAGCTGCCGAATTGGCTTACTTCTTGCGTGTACCAATTGAAGTATTTTGAAATGAATTAATTTTAAAAGACTAAATGCTTTGGCAGTAGGAAGAAAAAACGAAATAATTTATTTTTTTTCCTTTTTTCAATTGAATATTAATCTATTCTTTTATGCTCGTTTTTTTTGATATATTTGATAGAAAAGGAGTTTCTTCGTCTCGAAATTAGTATTGATCGAAAAAGGGGGAATAACATCCTGGAAACCCAATTTTTCTTGATTCAAGTTGGAAGTGTATTCTGAGTCTATTTCTGTATTCTTTCTAGATTCAAAGCAAAGACTCAGTATTGAATCAACAGCAAAAGAGAAAATGGATTCATAGGCTAACTATATTCTATTCGAATTAGAATAGAAACTCATGCTCGATAGAAATATTAGATCTAATAGAATCAACAAATGAGGTAGGTTCATTAACAATTCACAGATTCAAAATGGCAAAAAAGAAAGCATTCATTCCTTTTTTTTATTTTACATCTATAGTCTTTTTGCCCTGGTTGATCTCTCTCTGCTGTAATAAAAGTTTGAAAACTTGGATTACTAATTGGTGGAATACTAGACAATGTGAAACTTTTTTGAATGATATTCAAGAAAAAAGTGTTCTAGAAAAATTCATACAATTAGAGGAACTATTCCAGCTCGATGAAATGATAAAGGAATACCCAGAAACCGATTTACAACAATTTCGTCTAGGAATCCACAAAGAAACGATCCAATTCATCAAGATACACAATGAGTATCGTATCCATACAATCTTGCACTTCTCGACAAATCTAATATCTTTCGTTATTCTAAGTGGTTATTCCTTTTGGGGTAAGGAAAAGCTTTTTATTCTGAATTCTTGGGTTCAAGAATTTCTATATAATTTAAGTGATACAATTAAAGCTTTTTCGATTCTTTTATTAACTGATTTATGTATTGGATTCCATTCGCCTCACGGTTGGGAACTAATGATTGGTTATATTTACAAAGATTTTGGGTTTGCTCATTATGAGCAAATTTTATCTGGTCTAGTTTCTACCTTTCCAGTCATTCTTGATACAATTTTTAAATATTGGATTTTTCGTTATTTAAATCGTGTATCTCCGTCACTTGTAGTGATTTATCATGCAATAAACGACTAAAAAAAGATTCACCGATCCAATTTTAATCTTTCGTACCTTATACATCAT